GGGGTAAGGTCCTATTGAGTTCTTACTCTTCGGGTAAGGCTTTGTTTGATCTATTCCATAACATAAAAAAAGTTGGAAATTCATCCAGTCAACATAATCATAATATTAGATTCATAGAAATGATAAAAGGATGCTTTGTTTCTGATGATGTTTTTGAAAAATGGAATCCCTTGATTGATTCATAGTATCTGTTCCGCCATAGTATGAGGGCCCCTTCCGAAACAAGAAGAAAGAAGGAATCAATTGATTTTTTGGATGACACAGGATTTCTACAGATGAGACATCCTGCAAACCATTTCTATACTAATTTAATTGAACCTTACTCTACTCTATTCTATAAAAATCAAATTTCATCAAGTAAAAAAAGACTCTTAATGTTCCGGTTGAAAGGGGAAAATCTTGGATTTTTCCACATATCCAAATCCTTATTTATTATCTCATCTTAAAATTTAATTTTTTTTTTACTTGAAATTTGATAAGTTCGTTGAAGAAGTTCTATTTGTTTACTAAGCCATCCCCCTTTTTTGTTTGTCCGCCACTTCTTATGAATCTAAAGAAAGAGGTTCCAATAGACCTGGAAAAGAAAACAGTAATCTTTGACGAACAAGATCAAGAATCATTATTATTTCGACACAAGAAAATTCCTTTTCTTGTGTCGAAAATTAGGAAGACAAGTAATCCCTCCCAGAATCATTCTTTCATTTATCCCTTGCCGCGTATTCTCTTCCTACTTAATGTTATGCCGCCTATTGTCTATTCGAATTCGATTCTATTAGATAGAAAAAACTATTGATGCATTCCATGGCATTTACAATCTGGCAATAAGAAGCGTCACACCGCTCCAATTTGGATTGAAAAAAAAAGGGGGGGAGGGTCAAGTAGTCTTCTTCGCAATATACATACTATTACTAGGAATGGGATACAAGCAATTCCCGGCATCTCGCAGAAAAGCAGTATAAACAAAGCAAGACTAAGGGGCTTTCCATATTTTTTTGGATCATACATAATTGCATTGATCAACAATAATTCGGCCCTTATTTACCAACTTGATGAATCCGTGGATCTAGAAATTCATTTCGGACAATTGAACCTTCTCAAACTGTTTCTTTTTGAGAACCAAAAAGATTTGTGCTAGGATAACAGATGCCAAGAAGAACAACAAACCTTGGACACGTAATGGATCTTGAAGTACTATTTCTGCATCTCCCTGACCAAATCCACCCACATTGGGATTACTCGTTAATGGCTGATCAAGCTTGATGGATTCACCCTCTGAAACAAGAAGTTCTGGTCCTGGAGGTATAATATCAACCACTTGGTGTCCATCCGATGCATCGGCTATGCTTATTTCATATCCCCCTTTTTCTTTACGTACTATTCTGCTTACTATACCTGCTGCTGTAGCATTATAGACTGTATTGTTACTCTTGCTCCCGTCGGGATAAATCTGACCCCTTCCCCTGTTCCCGCCTACGTATATGGGATATTTTAAGAAGTGAACGTCTTTCTTAGTAGAAGGGTCCGGAGAAAGAATGGGAAAGACGATTTCACTATATTTCTGACCAGGAACAGGACCCACTACAAGAATATTTCTTTTAGTGGGGCGATAGCTCTGAAAAGACAGATTGCCCATCTTTTCTTTCAGCTCGGGAGAAATACGATCGGGGGGAGCTAATTCGAATCCCTCGGGTAAAATAAGGACAGCCCCCACATTCAAAGCCCCCTTTTTACCATTAGCAAGAACTTGTTTCAGTTGCATATCATAAGGGATTCTAACAACTGCTTCAAATACAGTATCAGGAAGCACAGCTTGTGGAACCTCAATATCCACGGGCTTATTAGCTAAATGGCAATTGGCACATACAATACGCCCGGTTGCTTCTCGTGGATTTTCATAACCCTGCTGCGCAAAAATAGGATATGCATTTGAAATAGATGTCCGAGTTATTACATATATCATGATCAATACGGAAATGAATCGAGTCATCTCTTTCTTTACCCAGGAAAAGGTATTTCTATTTTGCATGGTCCAATAATTGATCCCGGAAATTTCTACAATAAATTAGGTAGGTAGCTAGCATAGTTCCCTATCCATGATTCTGCCATTGTACTGGAATAATTGTACTGAAGTATAGTAGGAATCCCCTGGGCGGGTAGAAGTATAAAGAGTGAGTAAGCTTCAAAATGGTTTGTTTATGTACGAAGTAGCATCACGATTTGATTGATATCAGCAGATCAAATGAGTTCTTCATTCATTCATTGAATGATAAATCACTACAAGTGAAGGAGATACACGATTTAAATAATGGAAGATCCAATATTTCAAAATTGTATCTAGAATGACTGGAAAAGTGGAAACAAGACCAGATATAATTTGATCGTTATGAGCAAATCCAAAATCTTTGTAGACCGAACCAATCATTAGTTCCCACCCCCGGGGTGAGTGGAATCCGATACATAAATCAGTTAATAAAAGAATAGAAAAAGCCTTTATTGTGTCGCTTAAGTTATAGAGGAATTCCTGAACCCAAGAATTCAGAATGACAAGTTCTTCATTACCCAGAATAGAATAACCACTTAGAATAGCAAAACAGATTATATTTGTCGAGAAATCCAAAATGATATGGATATGATCTTCGTTGTGCATTTTGACCAATTGCATCGTCTCTTTGTGGATTCCTATACGAAGCTTTTGTATCTGTGTCTCCGGGTACTCTTTTATCATTTCATCCAACAGGAATAGTTGTTCTAATTCTATGAATCTTTCTAGAACGTTCTTTTCTTGAATATCATTCAAAAAAGTTTCGGATTGTCCGGTATTCCACCAATTAGTAACCCAAGGTTCCAGACTTTTATTAAATGAGAGAGAGATCCACCAGGGCAAAAAGACTATAGATGCAAGATACGGGAGGGGAGTCAATGCTTTCTTTTTTGACACTTTTCATCTGTGAATTGTTAATGAACCCGCTTCATTCGCCGACTCTATCTGATCCGATATTTCTATGAAGCATGAGTTCTATAACAAGGTATGGAACCTATGGATCTATTCCTTTTTTTTTTTTTTGAATTGTTTAGTCCTTGGATCTAGAAAGAATATAGAAATAGAAATAGAATAAGGGCCCGTTTCGAATGAAGAAATAATCAAATACTTTTCCCAGATATCTCAGTTGGTCAAATTCGAACCAATTCTATCTTCATTTGTTCTTTCGATGAATGCCCAAAAGAACCGCTTGAAATAATGAATATTATTTTGATTTCGAGACGAAAGAACTCCCCTCAATTATTTTTTCGAAATTTTCACTGGCTACCCACGACCCAGGAATAATTGAGGGGATATTTCTGAAAAATATTAATGATGAAATCCGAAATAGGTGACAAAACGAGAGAGAAATTGGATAGTTATGAGAGATCTAAACGTTTGGTTATCCAGGAGCTAAAGAAAGGATCAAAAAAGAAACATCGATTGACAAAAGAAAGATAATTAACGAGATATGATACATCTGTATCTAATGTATTAATCCAAAGTATTGGCCCTAAAAAGAGAAATTATGTATTCCGAAATGCTCTGATATGTGTGATGAATACATACTTATTAGACTTGTTACTAGTAGAATTGAGTTCTATATGCAGAAAAAGGAGTTTTGGTCGATCAAAATTGCTTCTTATTATGGTTGTTCCGTATACGTCCGCCTGCTTTATTCTATGGGCCACAGAAGGATTACCAACGGAACGGGGGAAATAGAATCTAACATGTTTTGCTCGAATGAACGTTCCGAAGAAGCTTCAGTTATATTTAAAAGGGGGTTCCTGGGTCCCTTCCCTCATGCTGAGAAAGCATTCATTCCCTTCATTTCAAAATACTTCAATTGGCACGCGCAAGAAATAGGCCAATTCAGCAGCTTTTTGTTCAATTTCTCGTGGAGTAAAATTTTCGTCAGTACGGGTCAAGGGAATGGCGCCCTGGCCTCTGATTTCCATATAAAGGACACGTCGAGGATAAAGACCCTCTTTAACTTCCATTCTGATCGATTGAATCTCTCTCATAAGGAATCGAAGGAAGATGCGACGATTTATTCCAGGAAATCCCCAACGAAAAATACACACTATTCCTTCTTTTCTATCGAATCGATCATAACCGCTACCTACATTCCACGAAATTGTGCACCACAAATAGGAACTAATGAACAGACCTGCGATCCCATAGAAAGACATCACGATTCCTTGGGGAAAAAAAAGGATTTGCTGAGACGGGAATAAAGATATCAGATTCCTACCAAGATAACTGGAAGTTCCAACCAATAAGAATCCTAGTGAACCTAAAAAAAGGATACAGGCCCAGCAGAAATTACTTGTTTTTCGAGACCCCGTTATAAGTTCTATCCATATACGTTTTGATCGATAGTTCATACTAGATCCAGTTGCATCCTATTGGAATTGAGAGAAGAGAATAAGCCAAATGAATTTGATTTTACTTTTTTTATTTTGCTCCCGAAGTAACTCTCATCAACTAGCACTATTATGACGCGAACTATTAGGAGTAATTCATCGAATTGGTTAGATATAAAATAATAACATCCCCTTCGTATAATACCACCACTATGTATATCTACATAATATAGATACGTTAACTTTCTATTTCAGATATCCGCTCTGATCCATTTTAAAACAGCTATCCCCCCATATACATGCATTTATCCATATATAATGTATCCGCATGTATAATCACTTTTTTATTTGTGCCCGGAGGGAGCCACATGTCATATCATATTCCACTAAATGGATATCCCTATTATGATCCAAGTCCAAGTGTTGAAATAAATTGATGAAATTTTGTCCTATCAGGTCTAAACAATCTTGTTTTTTTGAACATGAAGAGATAAAGAAGCCATTGCAATTGCTGGAAACACTAAGCCCACTAAAGGCACAAAAATAGAGGGTAAATTAAAATCTGTCATAGAATGGGTGCCTCGATTTAATATTTGTACCTGTTATAAAGATATCTTATCTTATGATAAGTATATCTATTATAAGTATTATTAAGTATATAATAAGTGCAAGGAATGTAGAGCTAAATAAGTGTATCTATTCACCTTTCTACAAGAAATAGATGGATGATAATCCGCTTTATTATTCTTGTTCTACCGCCCTTATCTTCTAATAAAGAGTTTCTTACGAGTTTCCTAAGGATTTGTTAGAATCCGATCCAACAGGAATTCATAGTCAAAAGTGTAGGCCCTAGGTCCTCGGGAGATATAAAAATATGCAACACTTCCCTTATAGATTTGAATTATTCTATATATATTAATACGATATATATTAATATGAAAGAAGGGAACATATGAAAGAAGGGAACATGAAATTCTTTTGATTTTTTTTCCCAATTCCATTCCGCGGAAGGAAGAATTCACTCTTTTCCTCCTGATAGGGGGTTCCTGATTATTAATCATGAATAGGGGTAGGATAAAAAATCTGCATCAAAAAAAGTAATTATCCGAAACTTCCTATAGAACTTATGTTACCAAAGAAAACTCCACTCTTCTTATTTTGACTTTGATTCCTATGAACTAAAGTTCGCTACAAATAACTGAGCCTAGCGCTCTACTTGAATTTTGATTCAAGGGAAAGAAACCGTGTAGCCGAAATAATTCACTCAGAACACCTTTTAAAGGATTACGTGGTACGATTGGATCAAATAAGCCCTTATGGAATAAATACTCAGCTGCTTGTGAACCGTCAGGTACTGTCTTATTCAATGTTTGTTCAATTACTCTTTTCCCCGCAAATGCAATGTAGGCATTGGGTTCAGCAATAATAATATCTCCCAACATACCAAAACTGGCCGTTACTCCGCCGGTTGTAGGAGATGTAAGGATTGATACATATAATAATTTTTTATTGAATTGATAATCATATAAAGCGGAAGATATTTTAGCCATTTGCATCAAACTCAAACTTCCTTCTTGCATGCGTGCTCCTCCAGAAGCACACACCATAATAACAGGTAGAGATCTATTAGCAGCATATTCGATCAACCGGGTGATTTTCTCGCCTACTACGGATCCCATACTACCCCCCATGAACTGAAAATCCATAACCCCAATGGCTATGGGAATCCCATTTAGTTGACCTATGCCTGTTTGAACAGCCTCAGTTAAACCTGTCTTTCTTTGATACGAATTGATACGATCTCTATAAGGTTCCTCTTCCGAGTGAAATTCAATGGGGTCAATAGAGACCATGTCTTCGTCCATAGGATCCCAAGTGCCCGAATCAACCGAAAGTTCGATTCTATCTGAACTACCCATTTTCAAATGATATCCACATTGTTCACAAATATTCATTTTTGACCTAAAAAATTTCTTATAATTTAATCCATAACAATTTTCGCATTGAACCCATAAATGTCTGTATTTTTTATTTCCATCGAAATCATTAGATCTTCCTCTTATATTGAAATCACTGCCATTACCGCCAGTTCTTATACTAGAACTCCCCCTGTCACTATCACTTACACTTTCGCCACTACAAATGTAACTATAAATATAACTGTAAATGTGATTGTCGCTACCACTCGAAATGTACTTATCAATACTGATTTCAGAACGAAGATAACTATCAATGCAACTATTAATGTGATTATTCCAACTATACGTAGTATCATACATATAATGATCATAGTAGCGATTGTCACTCTTAGACCCGCTATTCAGATAACTAGAAAAAGCAGTTTCTAGTTCACTCAGAAAAGAACTATCATTGTCAATCTCAAAAACCCGATTTTCAATATCAAAATATACGGAATAACTGTTACCATTACTATCCCTAACTAAAAAAGTGTCATCAGAGATGAAACTCCAAATGTCCCTGACACCGAAAAAATGATCAACATTACTGCAACTATTACTTTCGCGCCAACCATGATTATGATTGTTTTTATTCGTATCATTTAGAATGGGATCTTCACTTCCACTGGTATTTCCAACAGGACGACCAAGACTGTCCATTGATTTACCTAGCCCACACCTGTGTTCTAACTCCTCGTTAGACAACATTGAATTGAACCACCATTTTCCCATAGATCCTTCCTGCCCCCTATTTGAAAATACAATAAATGAATAGTCATTCGACGAAAAATCATTTTACTATTTCATTTCCTATCGGAATACGCATATAGATCCAATCACTAGGATTATTAACTAATAACGAGTAACTATTGAACGAAAGAGATGATTTTGTGGGAATCGGGAGTATCAATTCACTATATATGAATATGATGGAACCTTTTCTTCAATTATTATAAATAGAAGATAGGTTTCTCCCATGTTGTGTACAAACTCTCATCGAAAAGATAAATATTTGTTCCCTCCTAGGAAGGATTCATTTTCGTATAATCTCGTATAATAATAAGTTTCTAATGCAACACGGAATGAAAAGGACAATATACAGGATGAGTAGAAGAAGTTGTGACCCTTGGCTCGATCTATGGTCCGAAACAACGGG